TGAGCATCCAAATCTGGGTCAATGCCGGCAAAAACATCTCTGAACAAGGTTCTAGCACCATGCCAAATGTGCCCAAAGAAGAAAAGCAAAGCAAACGAAGCATGCCCAAAAGTAAACCAACCCCTTGGACTGCTACGAAAAACACCATCGGATTTCAAAGTAGCACGATCTAATTCAAAAATTTCACCCAATTGAGCACGTCTAGCATATTTTTTCACAGTAGCAGGATCACTATAACTGACTCCATTAAGTTCGCCACCATAGAACTCAACGGTTACACCTACTTGTTCAACACTATACTTGGATTCTGCCCTTCTAAAAGGAACGTCGGCTCTAACAATCCCGTCGCCGTCTACCAAAACGACTGGAAATGTTTCAAAAAAAGTGGGCATACGGCGTACAAAAAGCTCACGCCCTTCTTTATCTCTAAAGATGGGGTGTCCTAACCATCCTACCGCGATTCCATCTCCGTTATCCATTGAGCCTGCCCTGAATAATCCTCCTTTTGCCGGATTATTGCCGATATAATCATAAAAAGCTAGTTTTTCGGGAATTTTAGACCAGACCTCTGATAAACTTTTATTTTCGGCTAGCCCGGCGCTAACTCTTCGATATATCTCTTGCTGGAAATAACCCTGATCCCATTGATAACGAGTGGGACCAAACAATTCGATGGGAGTAGTTGCTGAACCATACCACATAGTTCCAGCAACAACAAAAGCTGCAAAAAAGACAGCCGCGATACTACTGGAGAGTACGGTTTCAATATTTCCCATACGTAATCCTTTGTATAGACGTTGTGGCGGTCGAACGCTAAGGTGGAATAGACCCGCTAATATGCCTAGTGTACCTGCTGCAATATGATGAGAAGCTATTCCTCCCGGAACAAAAGGATCAAAACCTTCCACGCCCCATGACGGATTTACAGGCTGTACTCTTCCCGTTAGTCCATAAGGATCGGACACCCATATTCCAGGACCGTACAGACCTGTTACATGAAATGCACCAAAACCAAAGCAAGCCACCCCAGAGAGAAATAAATGAATGCCAAAGATCTTGGGCAAATCCAAAGAGGGTTTTCCTGTACGTTCATCAGAAAATATTTCTAGATCCCAATAGACCCAATGCCAGATAGCCGCTAAAAAGCATAAGCCAGAAAACACAATATGTGCCCCAGCTACACCTTCATAACTCCAAATCCCCGGATTTGTTACGGTTCCTCCTGTGATACTCCAACCCCCCCATGAATTGGTTATTCCTAAACGAGTCATGAAGGGTATAACGAACATACCCTGTCTCCACATTGGATCAAGAATAGGGTCAGAAGGATCAAAAACTGCTAATTCATACAGAGCCATCGAGCCCGCCCAACCAGCAACCAGAGCTGTATGCATTATATGAACAGAAAGCAACCGGCCGGGATCATTCAATACAACAGTATGAACACGATACCAAGGCAAACCCATGGAAAATACCCCTTTATTGAAGAAAAATAGACACTACATAACTTTATTGCATTGGAAAGGTTATACTATGACTATCCTATAGACTTCCCCTGTTCCGTAGATTATTTCTTAACAAGGATTATGATTCTATATCATATTCGTAATAATGGAAAAATTCTGTTCGTAAGAACAAAGAGAAGCAGATTTATTCTATACTCGATAAGTACCAATATGCAATGGTGGATTGATACCGTTTTCTATGAGTAAACGTGTCCATCCTTCATTTATCATTAGAAAGATCTATTCGAAAAACTTTTCCTTTATTTATTTATTTTGTCTTTATTTCTAAATTTTTCTAATCTATGGATAAAATAAATATTATAAATAAAGACAATAAAACCATATTGTTACGTTTCCACATCAAAGTGAAATATAGTATTTAATTTCTTTTTCTTTCAATCCATGCCTATTGGTGTTCCAAAAGTACCTTTCCGGAGTCCTGGAGAGGAAGATGCATCTTGGGTTGACGTATAGTGCGACTTGTCAGATATATTGGGTCATATGGGATTTCCCCGTTCTCTCCCCCGACCGAGATATCCTCTGTTTCGCCCAGAAATGGAATCATCCACAAATTGGAGCGTGAACTGCAATTAAATGCATTATTTTGGGGAATTCAGAGACTTATATCAATTAGACTAATTTATGGTTGGCTTTGGCTGGACAAAAAAATGAAGTATCCAGACTCCGTTTAGAAAAACCCAATTGGTAATATATCTATGATTACTACGTGTATCATAAATGATTATTTGTAAAGTAATAACAACAAGAAATGGTAATAGGAAGGTTTGTCCTATATGTGCAAATCAAAATCGGGCGAATCTTTACCCGGAGTAGAGCATAAACCTAAAAAGATGAAAGAGGCCCATTCAGGAACAAGAAAATATCATCGTGATTTGGATTGAATTTCGATGAAAGAATACATCAATGAGAAGTTAATTCGATAAGTTTATTGGCCCTTTTTTATATTATCAAAGAAGAAATCAAAATGCATCTTTATTGAAAAATCGAAGAAAAAACCCTTTTATATTTATAAAAAAATTAGAAAAACTCAAAAAAGAAAGAGACCTGGAATCTATACATTGATTCTTTTCTTCGGCGTTTTTTTGAACCGTATGCATCAAAAGGTGCATGTACGGTTCCTAAGGGATACAATTTTACCCTACTCAACCGACTTTATCGAGAAAGATTACTTTTTTTAGGCCAAGAGGTTGATAGCGAGATCTCGAATCAACTTATTGGTCTTATGGTATATCTCAGTATTGAGGATGAGACCAAAGATCTTTATTTGTTTATAAACTCCCCTGGCGGATGGGTAATACCCGGAGTAGCCATTTATGATACTATACAATTTGTACGACCAGAAGTCCATACAATATGCATGGGATTGGCCGCGTCAATGGGATCTTTTATTCTAGTTGGAGGAGAAATTACCAAACGTCTAGCATTCCCTCACGCTTGGCGCCAACGAAGTTTTTTTATTTGAGAGAAAAAAGAAAACTATGCCTTCGCCATATGAATATTAAGTAATAATAGCATGGCACTTCGAATTCGATATGAAATTTTTTTTTTTCATTTTTTCAAAAGATTTGATTATGTATCGAGAGAGTAGTATGAGATAAAAGATATTTCCGACTTTCTCTTATCTATCGGAAGTCCACTTTAGCGTCACAAACTTGTTTGTTTTCACGCCGATGGGCTCTTAATAACTTAATAATATTTAAGTTATAAAAAAAGAGTGCGAAAAAACCAAATTTTTCTTTTTTGGTTAGCTCAAAAAGAAACTTTGGGATTGCTGAATCAAAAACAAAAAAAAAGAATCCATTTTAAAATAGAAAGCAGCGGAGCCATCATAGTATTTTTGAACTTCTACGAAAAAAAGAAGGGCGGCATTTTGATCATTTACCCACCTGGGGTTGATAGATTCTATTTTTATCTTTCTTGAACGCGAAAATAGGGGTCAATTTGATTATAGAGCCGTATGCAATGCATAAAAGATAATGCCCGTACGGTTGTTTCAATTCTATTCTTTTTCCTATTATTCTTTATCTTTCTTTTCTGCCATCACACCGGACAGAACTATTATCAGGGTAATGATCCATCAACCTGCTAGTTCTTTTTATGAAGCACAAACGGGAGAATTTATCCTGGAAGCGGAAGAACTGCTGAAACTACGCGAAACCCTCACAAAGGTTTATGTACAAAGGACGGGCAAACCTTTATGGGTTGTATCTGAAGACATGGAAAGAGATGTTTTTATGTCAGCAACAGAAGCCCAGGCTTATGGAATTGTTGATCTTGTAGCAGTTGAATGAAAAAAATGGATTTTTTGCAAATCCATGATTTGATATTTTATCTACGAGTTGACTATATAATAAATATTAAATAAAAAAATCCGGTTAGGATCAATCTAAACCAGCCCATTATGTATATGACTCAACATGCCAACTATTAAACAGCTTATTAGAAATACAAGACAGCCCATTCGAAATGTCACGAAATCCCCCGCCCTTCGGGGATGTCCTCAGCGTCGAGGAACATGTACTAGGGTGTATGTGCGACTCGTTTAGATCATGGGCTGACACAAAAAAGGAAAGAAAATCGCTTCCAGTATGAATGATCAATACCAGTGAATAGGATAGAATGGAAAAAGGGACTCCATTCACTATACTAAAAACAAGCAAATCTATCCTTCTATTGTATAGAAAGTTTATGGTTTCTATTGGTGCAAATCCAATCACCTGAATTTAAGATGAGAAAAAATTCTCCATTGGTAACAAATGGTTATCCATTAAGCGGAAAAATCTTATTGAAATAAAAAAAAATAGAAAAATGAAGTTCTCACTCGGCCAAGAACGGACTACGAGGGTCAGCTACAAAGCTAACTTTCCTAATTAAATACCGTTACTGTACAGGTGGGTCTCTTTGTGAAAGATCTATTACTGGACAATTCGTGGGTAGAGCCAAAGAGTGTGGTGTGAACTATACAAGTTACAAAGAACATTGATGAAATATAAATATTAAATGGAGCCAAAGGCTCCGGTGTATAGAGAAGACCTCACCGTTTAAGAAGTAACCATAGAAACGAGTAAACCCACTATTTCTTTATTCATTTAATTTCTATTTCTTTTTTTTACTAGATTTTTGACACCTAGCAAAAGAAAATTTCTTATTTCTTTCATATTTCACAGTAAAATAACAAAAAATCGTGGTCGGGAAGGTTATAGTAGCCAAAGCCATTGGAATTTTTATTTTATACATTGGAAAAATCTGTTTGGTTATTTGTTATTAATAAGCCAGGACGGGAAAAATAATAACTAAAAGAAAAAAATCCATTAGTTATTTGTCAAAATTTTATTTATTCAATGACTAGAATTAAACGGGGATATATAGCTCGGAAACGTAGAACAAAAATGCGTTTATTTCTATCAAGTTTTCGAGGGTCTCATTCAAGACTTACTCGAACTATTACTCAACAGAAAATAAGAGCTTTGGTTTCGGCCCATCGGGATAGGGATAAGCAAAAGAGAAATTTTCGTCGTTTGTGGATCACTCGGATAAACGCAGTAATTCGAGAAAAGGGAGTATCCTATAGTTATAGTAAGTTAATACATGATCTATATAAGAGGCAGTTGCTTCTTAATCGTAAAATACTGGCCCAAATAGCTATATCAAATAGGAATTGTCTTTATATGATTTCCAACGAAATCAGAGAAAAAGTGGATTGAAAAGAATACACCGAAAAATTTGAAATGGGGTTACCCGGAGAATGAACTCCGGGAGAGTGGAGTTTGAGTCAAAATTACTCTGAGAAATGCGCTTAAAGTAGTCAAAATAAATGAACACGTTCAATAAAAAAAAATCTTTTTTTTTTTTTTACAATATAAAAATCTGGATTCTAAGATTTGTCAAATAAAACACCAATCCATCTTTGAGTTCGGATTGGAATTCTGATTGAAGTGAACAAAAAACAAGCCTATTTATTTCTGGTTCTAAGACCAGTAGTTCTAGTGGTCGACTCAATTCTTTCAATTTGTTTTTCATTATTGAGAAAAGGTAACAAAGAGAAAATACGAGCTTGTTTTATAGCAATAGTAATTAATCGTTGTTGTTTCAAGGTCAATCTATTCACTCGTCTAGATAATATTTTTCCCTGTTCACTAATAAATCGACTAATTAAACTCATGTTTCTATAATCAATTCGATCCCCCGATTCAATCGGGGGCAAACGCCTACGAAAAGAAAAGATCGCTTGGATTTATCCATGGTTTGTTTGTTAAGTTTATTTCTTATCCCGAAAATCCTATTTCTTAATTGTCATTTTCACTCCAACATTTTAACTCCAAATAGGATTCTTTTTATTTAAATGCAATATCTTCTATTTATATTTCAATGTGTTCTATAATAATGTTATTTTTTCCCTTTCAAGGATAAGACATACTTGGTTCAACCTATTTCTTTATTTCCCCATGAATCATATGTTTGTAACAATAGGGGCAGAATTTTCTCAATTCTAATCGATTGGGCGTATTGTGCCGATTCTTTTGAGTAATATATCTGGAAATACCCCTTGATACCTTCTTAACACCATTTTGTATACAACTGGTACATTCCAAAATTACCGTTCCCCGCGCATCTTTCTTCTTTGCCATAAACCTCCTTTGGGTTTTTGATTTATTCAATTCTTCTATTTTAATTTGAAATGAAGAAAAAGAAAGGAAGGAAAAAATAGAAGTTATTAATTGGAAATCCAACTCTAAAAAATAAATTAAATCAAAGCAAGGTCCAAAGTCATAGTAAATAATAAGTAAGACAATGAGGTTGAAACTCTATTTAACCCCGAAAGGCCATTAAAAATCTTGTATTCTTGCGCTAGAACCCGACTTTCCTACTCCCACGTTTAATTCGAATTTGAGCCTGAGTCTCGCAGACGTTGAATCTACTTTTATTCTTTCTCTTTCGTCCCCTATTCTAAAAATTAGAAAAAAGGGAAAAAAGAGAAAAGGGGGGATTAGTCACAGATATTTGATTATATTTCTAATCTTCTTCATTTCTTCCGGTGTCAATAGCTAGAATGAAAAAAAGGGGAATGTCAACGCATCGGGGAAAAAACGATTAATCTCTATCAATAGACCTGCTAAAGCCCCGAACCATAGCGTACTTAGTACTGGGGCCGTGGAGAGATATGTTTTTAGATCTCGCATTGAAAAACCTCCTTTTTTTATTTTAATATATAAAGATAATGCATACATGATCAGATGCATATGTAGTTAAGTGCCACTTAGAGTTGTACACGGAATCCCTAATTCCAATTGAAATGTACAACGATCTGTAAGATTTCCTTTTTTTAGTATTATATGTTAAATATGTTAAATGAGGCCAAAAAAGACGAAATGGGCGGAAAACTCCGTTACTCAATGCACAAAATAGGGATGTGGAAAACAAGACAGGAATTTTCTACAATTACACTGTAGAACAATTGAAGGGATGTGGCGCAGCTTGGTAGCGCGTTTGTTTTGGGTACAAAATGTCACGGGTTCAAATCCTGTCATCCCTACCTATTACTGCCCCTTTGAGCAGTAAGGAGGAATCAACCGAGATCGGTTCAAATTGCGTTGCGCGGAATCGTTAATTTTTATGAAACTATAGAATATATGCATATAAAATAAAAATGGATTCGTTTTAAAAATAGAATCTTTTCTTTACATCCTTTTCTATTCTGATAAGAAAGCGCTCTTAGTTCAGTTCGGTAGAACGTGGGTCTCCAAAACCCGATGTCGTAGGTTCAAATCCTACAGAGCGTGGTTTTTTCTTCATGGATGGATCTAATTAAACTGAAATGAATTCAGTTGCTTGCACAACAATTAGAATTTGACTTCCTGTGGATTAAAGAAAGGAGGAAGTCAATCAAATGTGAATTAATCAAAGGTCCAACTGATCGCCACGCCTGTATTGTAAATATGCAGTTACGAATAATCCAGCCAAAGTAATAGGAATT